CAATTGAGAAAAAAAGTGATACTTAGTATTATTAGAATTAAGTCCCAGGCCTTATGCTTATGTCATGTCAATTGCGAAATATCTCGTTTGTTGTAACACTTCCTAAAAAACTATTCCATTGGACTAACAATGGGAAGAAAGAAGGCGAGTCGTTCTGCTAATTCCCCATTCTCCAATCAGTCCTTCCCATGGGTTAGTGTCCCACCAAATAATTGGAGGAGTGAAATCCTAATCGAATTCAAAAAAAGCAGTAAGTCCAAGGAAATAAACTAATAAAAAATACGTATTTTTTTTTTCGGATTAAACAAAGGGATTCGCAAATAAAAGTGCTAACGCTACAACCAGTCCATAAATTGTTAAAGCTTCCATAAAAGCCAGACTAAGCAATAAAGTACCTCGTATTTTTCCCTCCGCCTCGGGCTGTCTCGCGATCCCTTCTACAGCTTGGCCCGCAGCAGTACCTTGACCAACCCCAGGTCCAATAGAAGCAAGCCCGACGGCCAACCCAGCAGCAATAACGGAAGCGGCAGAAATCAGTGGATTCATGATAAGTTCCTCACACCAAAATAAGTAAATAGTTAATGATACGATCAACCAATAAATTATGACTTAATTATTCCATCGCTAAGATCTATACAGTCGAAGGAAATAAGAACTCGGAATTGAAGTAATAATATTATTATTGAATCATCAGAACGGCTTCGATATTTCTTTTTTAGTTTTTATTCACAGAATTTTTTTGAATCCATACCATTCTTTTTGAATTTTTCGTTTTTTCTTATTTTCTTGATTGAATCTCTTTATTCAATAGTCACTTTATTTTATTCATTTAATATTCAATTCACAACTACAAAGGAAATGGAGGGGATTCCATTGGAATTCCTATCTAAATTCACAGTAATAGAGCCGCTTAGATATTACATATATAACTAATTAATATCTAATATTACATATACATGTGTTTCTTGGATAACGTAAATCAACCATTCATATCTTACATTCAATCGGATTATAGAATCATTCTTCGAAACATTCACAAGAGTTGTCTTATACTAATTAGAGTACATACATCTAGTTCGGCCCCCCCTAACCAATCCATTTTTTTTTTTATAAATTTGAATTTAGTTTTTTGTAAATCTTTATTTTTTCTTTTTTTACTCGCCGACGCAGGTACAATCAATCTACATGGACAAATTCGTTAGATCGAATCGTTGCATCGAAATAGAAGTATTTGATTGATCTAAGTTCAGGTAATTTATTATTTATTAAAATTCTCTTTTGGTCAACCGTTTAATTGGATGAAATCAACTTGAATGGGAATTTTTCTATATAACAATAGCATCTTTTTTAAAATAGCACACTATAATACTATAAGTATTACAATCCTAATTATTATTCAGATTATGATTACTAATATCTAATAATATTGGATATTGGAATTAAATGAACAAAACAATATAAAGATAGTATTCATTGGGAGGGGGATAAATAGACCGAACTGGAATTTTAGGAAAAAGATCTTTTCGATCTCTTTCCTTTTTTTTACTTCCCCTTTTGTTTGTTGCAATTCCCTAATACCGCTAATATCTTATTTTTGACTATTACTTCTATACTTTATATAGTTTATATTTAGATAATTTATCTATTTATTTTTATATATTATGCTCCTTAAGCAGATTACCTTGATACGCACATATATTGCGTAAGGCTTAAACTAAAAAAAGACTATTTCGAAAACTAGTCAATGATGACCCTCCATGGATTCGCCTATATAAGCCGCAGCTAAAGTTGCAAAAATAAGAGCTTGAATACCGCTTGTAAATAATCCAAGTAACATGACGGGTATAGGAACCACTGAAGGTACTAAAGAAACAAGAACAAGAACTACTAATTCATCAGCTAATATATTTCCGAAAAGTCGAAAACTAAGTGATAGGGGTTTTGTGAAATCTTCTAAAATATTAATGGGTAAAAGGATTGGAGTTGGTTGAATGTATTTACCAAAATAACCTAATCCTTTTTTACTAAGACCCGCATAGAAATATGCTACTGACGTGAGTAAAGCTAAAGCAACAGTAGTATTTATATCATTTGTAGGCGCGGCTAATTCCCCATGAGGTAACTGTATGATTTTCCAAGGTAAAAGAGCACCCGACCAATTCGAAACAAAAATAAATAGAAACAAAGTTCCAATAAAGGGAACCCATGAACCGTATTCTTCGCCAATCTGAGTTTTGCTCACATCTCGAATGAATTCAAGAACATATTCGAAGAAATTCTGACTGTCAGTAGGAATGGTTTGTGGATTACGAACAGCTATAATGGCTGAACCTAATAAGATAGCAATTACAACCCAAGAAGTAATAATTACTTGGGCATGGACTTGAAAACCTCCCATTTTCCAATAGAAATGTTGGCCGACTTCCACACCGGATATATCGTATAAGCCTTTTAGTGTGTTGATATAACATAATAGAACATTCATATTGCCCTCTGAAAAAAATAGAACTTTAAAAAGAATTATTTTGATTCAACCTTCTCTTTTTTCGACTTGCCTAGTTGACTTATATATATTTGTATACCAATTAATTACATAATATCCCTAGTTACTTGTATCTCTTTTAGGAATCATAACCGATTTCATAAATCTATGGAGTTCCCAAAAGAATTTTTTTATTTTATTATTCATTATTAATATGAATCAAGGATTTCGTATATAACTAGAACGACCCTCACAAATTGCAAATACTAATTTGTTAAGAATTAATCGGATTGAAGCTATCGCGTCATCATTTGCTGGGATCGAAATATCAGCGAGATCTGGGTCACAATTTGTATCGATTAAACAAATCGTTGGAATTCCCAAAATCATACATTCTCGAAGAGCCATATATTCTTCTTGCTGATCAACGATTATTACAATATCGGGTAATCCAGTCATATATTTGATCCCGCCCAGATATGTTTGCAAGTGAGATAATTGTCTCTTCAACATAGCGGAATCTCTTTTCGGAAGACGATTGAGTCTCCCCATCTTTTGTTCCGTTCTCAAGTCCCTGAACTTATGAAGTATCGTTTCCGTAGTATACCAATTCGTTAACATACCGCCTAGCCATTTTTTATTAACATAATGACAACGGGCCCTTATTGCAGCCCGTGCTACTGAATCGGCTGCTTTATTTTTGGTACCAACAATTAAGAATTGCTTTCCCCTACTTGCTGTATCAAAAACTAAATCACAAGCTTCTGATAAAAAACGGGCAGTTCTAATAAGATTTATAATATGAATACCTTTACGCTTTGAAGAGATATAAGGTTCCATTCTAGGATTCCATTTACTAGTACCATGACCAAAATGAACTCCTGCTTCCATCATTTCTTCCAAATGGATGTTCCAATATCTTCTTGTCATTTATTTATCCACACCTCCTTTCTTTTTATTAAAAAAAAGAGAGACGGGGTGCCCTGAAATAGAAATAAATAATTGTTCCGATGGAACCTTCGTTTCTACCTCTAACGGATATTGGCCATTGATACACGATTCAAACCATTAATATTAATTTCTTTCTATTCTATTTGTTATTTTATTATCTTTATTACTATATACCAAATAAAAATAAAAAAAAAAAATGACCGCAAATACAAATAGCTAAAAAGAAAGGGGGTGAATCCGCTCTTAGGAATCATTCAACCCTCGAAATGATTGTCTCAGTGTATCGTGTAAATTCCTTGAAATGAAAAAATCAAATAATTCTCTGTGGTGGAACAAAATATCTCGCATTTCTGCCTCGAATAGTTTATTGTTTTTGGTTTCCAAAGGAATGTTGGTATGTTGCCTTGAACGTTGCACTAATCCGTTGAATCCCGTACCAACGGGTATCATCCCCCCTAGAACAACGTTCTCTTTCAGACCTTTCAACCAATCGATACGACCCCGGAGAGCGGCTTTTGCTAAAACTCGAGCAGTTTCTTGAAAACTTGCTTCGGATATAAAACTTTGAGTATTTAGAGATGCTTTCGTTATTCCCAATAAGATAGCTCGGTAACAGATCGCTTCTTCCAAAGCGCGCCCTGTTCGTTCCGCCCGCAACAATTCAATCAGTTCTCCGGGTGAAAAAACATTAGACATTCCCTCTTCTGAAACCAACACTTTTGATGTTATTTGACGCACAATAATTTCTATATGTCGATTATGAATCTGCACCCCCTGAGATCTATAAACTTTTTGGATCTTATTAACCAAAGAGATACGCCCTTGCACTATAGTTAGCTCAGCACCAATCAAGAATCTCCAAGGAATTCCAATAATTTTTGTTATACTCTTGTTCCAACCCTCCATTCTCTTTTCTAGGTTCATCGATATTGAATCAATCGAACGCACTTCTAACACTTGTTCCACTTTTGGAAGACCTTGCGTTATATCCCTAGATCTCGATTTTTCATATATAAATGTAACTAATGTATCTCCTTTGTAAAGGATTTCTCCATAATGGCCATGAACGGTTGCTCCCGGAGTGGCCAAATAAGCTTTAGCTGATCTTATTACTACAGAGTCAATTTGAACAATTAGAACTTGACCCGATTTTAAGTGCGGTCCGTTTTTGGATATACATAAATTTTCACAAATAAACTGCCCAAGGCTAATTATTCTAGACGCTTCTTCACAATAATTATGATGGAGAAAATTCCAATTCAAATTGAATGGATTCAAAACGATGTTACCGCGCGGATCGGGATTATTATAAATAGAAACCCTACCATTTTCATCCATTAAATAATATTTAAGCACTTGAAAAGTCTGTTTGAAATTGTCAAGTTGTAAATATTTAGTTACCGAGATCTGATTATAAGTTATTAAATGGTAAAATGAATAAAAATGCGCAATTTGAGGGGTTCTTCCTAATCCTAAAGGTCCCAAGGAATTCCTAATTGGAATTAGACTATCTCTTTTCATTGATTCTTTTTTTATTACATCATTGTAATATTTTACATCGTTGAAT